GACCTAAGCAATTTCTCTATTTAGATTGTATCCATGCGGGATAATGATAAAGAAAGGGGAATAAGAATTTACAAAAAAAGGGGGGGATTGCGCGTGTAGAATAGGCGCGAAACTTCCTTAAACAGTCGTCGCTCTGCTGCGTCTGGCAAGATCCGTCGTTCTAGTAAAACAAATGTAATCATGAAAAAGTGTGTAGTTCAACATGCCTTATAAAACATTAAAGTGTTTTCAGTGTGCAAAAATGTGTCTTTACCAGGTAGTGAAAGTGATGGAAAAACTAAGAAGGTCTCGTATGTTGATAGAACCAATATGATGAAATCACCATTGTTATATAACGTACTATCCCCCTCTTTCTATGGTAGCACCAGTATGTTTAGTAGTCTTATGACTAGCATTAAAAGCTCTCCACATATGATGCCAATAAAGAAGGAAGACCATACCATTAGAGGAAGGGTGGTTTTGCATTGAAACGGCGCAACGCCCATTCCTAACCTGCAATCTTTTAGGGCAACACTTGCTGATAGACACGAGACCAGCACGTGACCATAAGGATATTCTGCTTACAATAGCAATACTCAAGAAAAAAGACAATGGGCTGATATGGGCTTGACTAATGATATTGGGCTACTTGAATGGGCAATGCTGCGTTGGGTGTAACAAAGCCTCCCCCCTCCTGACCTCAGGCGTTGAAATCGGGGTAGCGGGCCTCTGCGTCAACCCAAGTTGCATCTTCTGTTGGAAGGCCCACCCACTTGACAAGCAGAAACCTTTCACGGGTCTGTTCTTGCGTTTGAAAAGGCCTCTGTCCAGCGGAGTCCAAAACATCAGACCGTCCTAATTCGTTCTTCCGAGAGAGGTTCTGAAAGAATGATTCCCCCGCATGAGTTGACCGGGGAGGGAAGATAGATGGGAACCGCTGGGCTGGCTTCCACGTGATTTAATGTAAACATTTAATCGGCCCTATGATGGACCTTTAGAATAAATAGGTAAGGGCTTTTTTTTAATTAAGCCCAATTGTCATACATACAAGAAGATCCAATTTGTTTGGACTCTCGTTAGGTTTGGCCCATTACCTTGAGTGAGGCCTATTGTCATGAAGATGTGATCTTATCTTATCCACCGATGGTGTTTCTAAGCCCAATCCTCTCGTGGATCATACGTCTTACCATCTTCAGTAACTAAATCAATGAAATTATTTCGAGTAGTCATGAATTCAAGCAAACGATTCCCTATACTAGAATCAGACGGAGTTATTCTTTTATTCTTTTCAGGGTAGGCATCTTCCTTCTTTAACCCTTTTAGTATAGCTTGAACTCGTACAAAGCGCTCAAGATGGTCGAAAAAAGTAGCAGCTTTCACGTACGGTAATTTCCGCCGATCTAATTTATTAAACAAGGCCCCAAGTACATGAACTATTATAGCTTCCAGTGTATATTGACCTAACACATTTAGAATACTTAAAGCCTTATCAGTTAGACCCATTTTCTTCTGCTTTAGATAATCTTTTGCTGTAATCTTACTTGGATTAAGTATCTAACCATTGCTGGATATTTCTCAAAAGCCTTAGTCTCTTTTCCTTCAAACTCCCTTGTATAACTTTCGATTTGAATCTGTAATTCATATAAATTCAATCTTTATCCGTTTTACAATCATAATAACCATCTTTTAACATTAAAAAAAATTCTTATTATGAGCCTTAGTTTTCCATTTTTTAGATTTCATATGCATCTCAACTTTATTTAGGAATATATTCATGAACTTGTCATACATTAAACATCTTACAGCACCCTTATCTTTCATCTCACTACTCTTTTTACCCACTTCTATACCGGTCCCTTCTTTTATCCCATCATGTAGCTGGAAATAAGCCAGTAAAAGACAACTAGAAGCAAGTGGGGGTACGTAAACGAGGACGGATCACAGTGTTTTTGTACTGGTCAGCTTTGAGGTGTCGAGTGAGGGATTGTTCTATCTCTTATGAAAGGGGCCTTGGTGCCTTATTATTAGAGAAAGGGGAGTACTATCTGACGCTTCGCTCGATTATTGTCCTATTCCGCTCGATTATTGTCCTATTACGCTCGATTATTGCGCCCTTTTCTTTAGGGCCGGGGACGGGGTTAAGACGCGTGGCGATACCACGATTTAGGGCCGGGGGGACGGGGTTAAAACGCGTGGCGATACCCGCGAAAAACAAAACTTCAACTATTGATATAATTTTAGTTGGTGGGCCCTTCGTACTCAAATCCGAACAGGGAAAGGACAATTTTTCAGCGCACTCAAAGATAGTGTGTATGGGGGTTAAATATTCATGAAAAACCATTATGTTATGAAATGATCCATGTTACGGAACCAAGACGCCCTATTAGATAACAAATACTAATATAATAAAGAGGAGGGTTACTAATAAGAAGAAAGAGTTAAGGGCCTCCAACGCCTATAAATATAAGCTTCTTTCAGTCTCTATTAGGCACAAAGCAAAGGGCACTTAGTAGAAGAAAGTAAGTAGCCATGGATCCCGATGGAGGAATTGACAGACTTGATATTATTTCAAATGAAATCGCACAAGTGGAGGCAGCAAAGCTCCACTGGGAGCAAAGGCTAGCACTTTTCTGGGAGCATCTGCCTGCTATCGATCCTGAGATGATAGCAGACGCTATGCAACGAATAAGGGACCGCATTCGCGGTCTGGAAGACCGGAGGAGGGCGCTGGTACAAGAACAGCAAGCACTTATTGTGCAAGCTGCTATTGATCGTGCCAACCGCGGGGGAGACTAGAGGAGTCCGTCGACTCTAGAAGGTTTAAATAAGTGTCTGTAGACGCAAAGTAGTGTGTTTGTTTTCATGTATGGTGTTCTTTGTCTTTGTTTGGTGGAGATTTACGAATTCTTATGTTGTGTTTAGTTGTGTGGCTGGTCCATGTGTGTGTAAGCTTCCTATTGGATGTACTCTCATGTATAAAAACTTGCTTGTAGTGTGCTAGAATGAAGAATAATAAAAATCTGCTCTGTTTTAGTTCATTCTATTTCCCTGTTTTGTGCATAAAAATTCTTTATTCTTGTTAATTTCTCACATTATACAAGCTAAAACTACAGTCAACGGGGTGGAAGTTGTGTGTTTACAGTAACTCTCATCTAATAGCATAGCAGAAAGCTTCCATGCCTCGTAATCCTATCTTTAAAACTGCCGGTGTCGTTAAAGCGCAGTAACGAGAAGTTTTTAGATAACAAGATATCCGATACTAACGATTTCAAGTAAGCACAATTAGCCGTAGAATAGAACTCTGATCGTAGAGCACTGAACGCTACTACGCTTGCTCGATTTGACCCCAGAGAGGGTCTCAGGACGCATTAAGCTCAGTTCATGCTGTGCTTGCTAGGTAAGAGGCGGGTTTCCCGGCAGCAGCAGCCGATTGAAACAAGAAAAAATCAGTATTGATCCGACCATAGAGCAAAAAAGAGTACATGGATCCAAGCCAAAGATAGACAGGGAAGGTACGGTCTCTTTGACATCAAAGAGAGAAACTACCAGACGAACAATTGAAGGGATCATGATAAAAGAAATTTCCTTGCTCAGCTCATAAAGCCAGCCCCAAAAGCTTGGGGTTCTGACTTCTTAAACAGTGCACGCGCGGTAACGGTAACACGAAATAGGGGGAACTGTTTATTAAGCCGCAAACACATGGGATAGATTACCATATGAAATTTAGAGTTCATAAAAAGAAGGAAGCGAGGATGAAGGGGTAGGTAGAGAGTGCTAGATGGTCTTACTAGTTGTTCCAATGCCCCACTCATAATCATAACAGGCATGTGCGATCGCTCTCTTCTTTAAGGAGATCCGTCTATAGGACCCCATGCTCTATTCTAGCTTCTAGTGGACAAACTGCTACTCAACCTGGATTGCTGACTGGATCCTGTCTCTACAAGAGAAGATAGAATTATCTCTTTGGCCGAATGGGTCGGGATTACCATCTTAGAATAAAGATGTCGAGAGAGCAAACCGAAGGTCTCACAGCAGTCGGGCTTAGCTGATCAGGAGCGAGGGGTTTTATCTTACCCCGTGACACGTGTAACAACAATCGATTCAGCAGAGAAAGATTGGGCACTGGAAAGGCTGAAAATAGCGATACCAAAAGAGAAGAATGCGCCATTTTTCCCGCTTCGCTTTGGGAAGGGGCATTGAAAGAACACAGACATAGTGGAAATGCTCCTAGACTAGAGAAGGTTCCCTCGTAAGTCTGATCCTCTCAACTCATACTACAGCAGGGAAATCTACTTTTCTGGACAGGGTCTTCCTTCTCGGAGAATAGGTCTACTATGCTGAAGCAGAAGGGAACAGGATGCTTATTTAAATGTCGATGAGAACAGTAAGGATGCTCCCTGTAGTACATTCCCAGATCTGAGCTACCTGGATCAACCCCACTAGTTAGTACAGTTCGTCAGTGAGTACGTGGGAATAGCCCAGTAATGAATAGATATATCAGTCACCGGGTGAAGACGCGAGGCAAAGCGTACCATCTACCTAGGGCCTTTGCTCCCTGTATCGGTTAGTTAGTTAGTATTGGTTTATTCCTACCTCTATTGATTGATCAACCGATGGGATGGAATCTGGTCCTACCTAGCATCCATCTTTCATTCAATCTGATGGTAACTGGAATCTGAAAGAGGATGGGGCTATTAGGATAAAAATAGAGTCTAGCACATCTCTCCACGCCACGAATCTCTCTGTCTTGCTATTAGCCCTAGGCTTTAAAGTAGCAGTACCATTCGCAGGTATCTTTCTTTGAGTTCCCTCCTTTCTGGAGTTCACGACTTCTTTTATATGTCCGAATGTTGAGCCGATATACCTTCTTTACAGCCTCTCGGGGGGGATAGATGGTGGATCAAGAATAGGCCTTTCAGAAGGCATAGAAACTACATATGAGGAAGATGCAGATATAACAACAGATACGGAAGAGGAGCTCTACCCTGCGGGAGTTGATCGTAATCAGGTAAGGAGCTGTTAAGCCCTGGCTTATCTAAAGCAGTTGATCGTAATCAGGTAGCTCTGAAGACAGAGTTTGATCTTGCTCTTCTCTTTCTAAAGGTAGTTTCGGAGGCGAATCTCGTCTCGAGTCTAGGTCTCTTGTAGCTATGAGTTCCTGCAGCTAAAGTAGCTAAGGAGAAGATTGATCAGCAGTACCAGAAGAAGATATCTTACCAGGAAGTGTTAGCGAATCTGTTGATACATCAGCTGCTATTGAGGTAGCTAAAGAAGAAGAAAGATATGTTGATGAACAGTGAGTAAGCCGCATTGAGAATGAGTGGTGGGAGGGCATAGAGAAGATATAGGTAGGTTCCTCTGTGTCTATTGATCGCGAGAACTGGAATCATCGCATGCTTCGTTGTTAAGAGCATTCTTTTCAGCTATAAAGCGTAATGTTTCACTGAGGGTCTTTTCGGGACGACTTGTTGAGCGATCTATCGGCCATAGGAGGGGGGGATTCAGAAAAAATAGGGTGATTCGGATCGGAGAGGGAGGTTGTGTTAGGTATATTATACGTAAATATTATGCTATAAGTCAACTTGTTTTTCGACGCAAAATTATTGAATCCGATTGAATATAAGATGAATGAAGAGTTGGTTTACGTTATGGAAGAAAGACATGTATATGTGATTGATATTAAATATTGACTAGTTATATATGAACTAAAGATATATTCAATTTGTCCTACTACTAGTGAAATTGCCCTACTACTAGAAATTTCGATGAATATTCCAATAGAAGTCCTTCCGTATCCTCTGGGACTGTGAGTTGAATGAATAAACAGATGAAATCAAGAAAAAAATCGAAGAATTCAAAGAATGATTCGGAACAAAGAAATGGGCGGACGAAAGTCGTACGGATTCGCAAAGACTTTGTCGATAGGAACTAAAAAAAGAGATATCTAAGTAAAGTAGTTTTGATCCTTGAATAAGATTATTACTTCAATTTGAAGTTTGTAGTGACTTCGACTGGATGAATTGTAGCGATGGAATGATTAAGTTAGAATTCATCGGCTGACTGTATCATTAACCATTTCTTTTTTTTGTATGAGGAACTTATCATGAATCCACTGATTTCTGCCGCTTCCGTTATTGCTGCTGGATTGGCTGTAGGGCTTGCTTCTATTGGACCTGGAGTTGGTCAAGGTACTGCTGCGGGCCAAGCTGTAGAAGGTATCGCGAGACAGCCCGAGGCGGAGGGAAAAATACGAGGTACTTTATTGCTTAGTCTAGCTTTTATGGAAGCTTTAACAATTTATGGCCTCGTTGTAGCATTAGCACTTTTATTTGCGAATCCTTTTGTTTAATCTTATAAATTCGAAAAAGCAAATTTTTGCATATTTTATTGCCTTGAACCTGTCATTTGCTTTTTCGAATTACACCAAGGTTTCATTCCGAGAATTACTTATTCGTTGAGAAAATAACCCACGGGAAGGGCTGATTTGCGGATGAGGAATTAGCATACTCACTCGCTTTCATCCTTCCCCTTCGTAGTCAAAGGAAACCCCTTTTTAGGTTTTTTAGGAAGGGTTTCAATAAAGGGGGTAACTAAATCGAATCTTTTTTGTCTCGATTTATAAATAGTAAAATATATATATATATATAATATATCAAAGGGGGGGCAGGGCGATACAAAAAGAACTCTGTTCTTTTTTTTTTTATTCTATCTATAAGAGGAGATCATATGAAAAATGTAACCGATTCTTTCGTTTCTTTGGGCCACTGGCCGTCCGCCGGGAGTTTCGGGTTTAATACCGATATTTTAGCAACAAATCTAATAAATCTAAGTGTAGTGCTTGGGGTATTGGTTTTTTTTGGAAAGGGAGTGTGTGCGAGTTGTTTATTTCAAGAATAGGCTGCATCCAACCAGCTGTACTTTTTATGTTATAACTAGGAAAGAGAGGTACATGATCTCACGAATAACTTCTGAATAAAGAAATCATATGCAAGAACCATAGCATTTCGTGATTCGTTGGTAAATCCGCTTTGATTCTCTCTCAACCAAGAATGTGGGACCATTAACATTAACTATGGTTAAAGCTAAATCGTTTGAAGTCCAGACGCAGCATGGTACTCTTTCTACCACTATATGTAATATAAGATATGCTTTCAAAATGAAAAATTTATCTATATTTATCTATATAGAACACTCATATGGATAAAATTATTTGAACCACTTATTATAAAAATTGGGATTAAACCCCCTTTTATCCAATGCTGAATCGACGACCTATGTATTGTGTATTAAAGGAAGAAAACAAAACCTTTTTTGGATTTTTGGATAAAAAAAAGAAACAACTTTGCTGACAATTACATATTTTTGTTTGGTCAGAAGAGTCCTCCGACTTTTTTGGTTTTGGATTAGTGATTGGTTTTGATATTTTTATTTTGGAATATGAAAAGAGTAGAGGATAGGCTCATTACATTCAAAAAAAGATACGGGAATTTATCATAATCATAAGTATTTTAAGTAATTGAG